CTTGTATACATTGGTATGCAAAAATGAAAGATTATGTCCAATTTTATTTAATTGATCTCACTCAGATCCCAGTCAATTAATCCCTCGTTACCGCCCATAGGAGAAGTAATAGGTAGGGATGACAGGATTTGAACCCGTGACATTTTGTACCCAAAACAAACGCGCTACCAAGCTGCGCTACATCCCTAAAAAAAAAATTTTGTACAGTGTCATTGTACAAAATCCATGTCTTGTTTTCCACATCATTTTTTTTTTCCTCGATCCATATACAATTTTCTTATCATTTCTTCTTTTTGGTTTCATATAATAAAAGAATTATATACATCTGAAATCTAACGTATAAAAAAGATGACTATTTTGCTTAGGAAGAAGGGGGTCTCTTTTTTAGGGGCAGGGGTAGGAAAATCTTATCTACTGTTCATTGTACATATCCATTTTTGTTAGGAATTCCGTACAAAAAAATACAAAACAAAAAAATACAAATGATCTTGAACTACAGCATCTGACCATATATGTATTACAATAAAAATAAAGAAGGAGGATTTTCAATGCGAGATATAAAAACATATCTTTCCACAGCGCCTGTGCTAACTACTCTATGGTTTGGGTCTTTAGCGGGTCTATTGATAGAAATTAATCGTTTATTCCCAGATGCTTTGTCATTCCCTTTTTTTTTCAGTTCTTTAGGATAGGAAGGAAAGAAAAAGTATATTGAACCTCAGCAAAAATCCGGTGGATCTATGGCTTTCGTACGCAGTCTCTATTGATAGAAATTAATCGTTTATTCCCAGATGCTTTGTCATTCCCTTTTTTTTTCAGTTCTTTAGGATAGGAAGGAAAGAAAAAGTATATTGAACCTCAGCAAAAATCCGGTGGATCTAAGATCCCGTTTTGGAGAACAGAAATAGAAAGGGGTCCAGTCTAAGGTAAAAAAAAAGCTCCATGAAATCATAGCATAAAAAAAAAGATACTGAAATGAAATACTGGGATTAGGATAGGAATAATTGATAGTTAGAAAAAAATTGTATTACTTACATTATTACTATATAGAATAATATTCTATTAATTATAATTATAATTACAACAAAATATTTAGATTTAATTAGTAACTTCTATTGATATTGATTCTTTTCTTTTTTGTTCTTTTCGTCTTCTTAGGTTCGGGTCGAAAACAAAAGAGTTAAGTTGATCAAACAAAAATGCAAAGGGGGTTTATGGCTAAAGGTAAAGATATCCGAGTTAGAGTTATTTTGGAATGTACCAGTTGTGTCCAAAATGGTGTCAATAAGGAAAAGGAATCGCCAGGCATTTCTAGATATATTACTCAAAAGAATCGGCACAATACACCCAGTCGATTAGATTTGAGAAAATTTTGTCGATATTGTCACAAGCATACGATTCATGGGGAAATAAAGAAATAAATCGAACGTGTGTTTGATCTTTTAAAGGGGCAGGAAAAGGAAGAACTTAACATAAACATATATATATAATATCAAAATATATAATATACAAAAAAACCAATTTCGGTCGGATCTGAAATGAATAAAGAAATAGAATTTTAGAGATAAGGAATAAACCATGGATAAATCCAAGCAACCTTTTCGTAAATCCAAGCGATCTTTTCGTAGGCGTTTTTCCCCAATGGAATCGGGGGATCGAATTGATTATAGAAACATGAGTTTAATTAGTCGATTTATTAGTGAACAAGGAAAAATATTATCTAGACGGGTGAATAGATTGACCTTGAAACAACAACGATTAATTACTATTGCTATAAAACAAGCTCGTATTTTATCTTTGTTACCTTTTCTTAATAACGAAAAACAGTTTGAGAGAGCCGAGTCAATCCCTAGAACTACCGGTCCTAGAACCAGAAATAAATAGATATATTCTTCCATTCATTCAAAACTTCAATCGGAATTCAAGCTCAGATTGATGTTTTGTTCGAAAAGCCTCAAATCCGGATTTTATTGTTGTGTTATAAGAAACAACAAATCAAATAGGGAAAGAATAAATCTTTTTTGAAAGATGTTCGTTCATTTCTACTACTTATCTTATCTTTATTTTTTTATTCTATCTTCCCGGAGTCCATTCTCCGGGGAATGCAATTCTGTTTCAATCATTCCTATATATGACTTTAGAGTGTTTTTTATTTCATAATTTTATTGGAAATCATGTAAAGACAATTCTTATTTGATATAGCTATTTGCGCAAGTATTTTACGATTAAGAAGTAATTGCTTCTTGTACAGATTGTGTATTAATCTACTATAACTATGGAATACCCCTTTCTCACGAGCCGCTGCATTTATCCGAGCGATCCACAAACGACGAAAGTCCCTCTTTTGCCTGCCCCTATCTCGATGAGAGGAAACCAAAGCTCTCATTTTCTGTTGAGTAATGGTTCGAGTAAGTCTTGAATGTGCCCCTATAAAGGTTGATGCAAATAAACGAATTTTTATTCGACGTCTCCGAGCTATATATCCTCGTCTAACTCTGGTCATTGAATCAAATTAAACTTTAATGAATGAATAACTAATTGATTTCTCTTCTTTCAGTCATCCTTTTATCCCCCCGTTGATTAATAACAAAACGGATTATTCCGATATATAAAATAGAAATTCCAATGGCTTTTGCTACTATGACCTTCCCAACCACGATTTTGAATCCTTCCAGGTAAAATACCTAGAAATAAGAAATTCTAACGATATTAAATAAATAAAAGCAAAAAATAGTGGGTTCCATCGTTTCTATGGTTATTTCATAAACGGTGAGGTCCTCTCTATACACCGGAGCCTCCTCTTTCATTTAATCAAATGTTATTGTAAACTTGTATAGTTCACTCTCTTTGGCTCTACCAATCAATTATACAGTAATAGATCTTTTCACAAAACAAAAAAGGCTATCCATACAGTGACGGCATTTAGTTATGAAAGTTGGCTAGGTAGCTGACCTTGTTAGTCCGTTCTTTCAAGAAAGAGAACATAACCTCTTTGCTTCTTGTAGTACTATTTCCTACGCTTAATGGATAACTATTTGCTACCAATGGGGAATTGCTTTTCATCTCAAATTGAGGTGATTGGATTTGCACCAACGGAAACCATAAATTTCATACACAAAAAATATAGGTATATGATAGATCTTCATTTTTAGATAGTAAAAATGGCTTTTTCCACTCTATCTATCCTATTGGTGATTGGTACTGGAAAAATTGTTTCGTTTGTTCGAACTCATGATCTAAACGAGTCGCACATACACCCTAGTACATGTTCCCCGACGCTGAGGACATCCTCGAAGTGCGGGGGATTTCGTGATTTTTCTTATTGGCTGTCTTGTGTTTCTAATAAGTTGTTTAATTGTCGGCATATCATACATATATATAATAAAATAGGTTGGTTTAGATCGATCTTAACCTGATGATTGATGATTATGAATTATTTCCATTCAATATCAAATCACAAAAAATTCGAATTATGATTTGAAACGTATTTACACGAAATCTCCAGTATTTTCATTTTAGACCGCTACAAGATCAACAATACCATGAGCTTGGGCTTCTGTTGCTGACATAAAAACATCCCTTTCCATGTCTTCGGATATAACCCATAAAGGGTTGCCCGTTCTTTGTACATAAACCTTTGTGAGGGTTTCGCGAAGTTTCAGTAGTTCTTCTGCTTCCAGGATAAATTCCCCCGCTTGCGCCTCATAAAAAGAACTAGCAGGTTGGTGAATCATGACCCTGATAATATTGATATAACATCATGCATGAACGGTTCTTCTATCTTGCAGGATTAGGCTAAAGTAATGGAAAAAAAATAAGAAGAAAAAAAACAAATAGAATGGAACAGCCGTACAGGCATCTTTTGTGCATTGCATACGGCTCTGTAATGCCATTTCTTCCTCACTTCTCTTCAATTTCGATTCTATCGAAGAAAAAAAAGGAATCCATCCGATCCAGATCGTTGAATGATCCATTTACCACCCTTCCTTTCGTATTGTAGGAGTCAAAAAATACTATGCTGGTTCTGTTGCTTTCTATATTTATCTCGTCTGTGATTTAGTAATCCCAAAGTTTCCTTTTTTTTTTCATTTTCGTACTCTTTCTTTCGTAACGTAAATATCATAAAGAGACTTCTGGTGTGGAAGAAAAATGGTTTGTGATGCTGAAATGTACTCCTGACACATAAGATCAAATTGGAATAACCTTTGTTTCATACTACTATCTCGATACAAAATCTCATGTTAGGAAAAACAATACTAGTTTCTTCATATCGAACTCGAAGTGCCATGCTATTATTATCTATTTTTCATATTATTCACATTCGATATGATATGGCGAAGGCATAGTCTTCTTCTTTTTTTTTCAAATAAAAACGCGTTAGCGCTAAGCATGAGGGAATGCTATACGTTTGGTAATTTCTCCTCCGACCAGAATGAAAGATCCCATTGAAGCGGCTAATCCCATGCAAATTGTATGCACATCGGGCGAAACAAATTGCATAGTATCATAAATGGCTATTCCTGGTATTACCCATCCGCCAGGGGAGTTTATAAACAAATAAAGATCCCTAGTATCATCTTCTATACTGAGATATACCATGAGACCAACAAGTTGATTTGAGATCTCACTATCAACTTCTTGGCCTAAAAAAAGTAATCTTTCTCGATAAAGTCGGTTGATTAGGACAAAATTGTATCCCTTTTGGACCATACGCGCATCTTTGGATGCATATGGTTCAAAAAAATTGTGAAAAAAGCATCAATGTGTCGATTCCAATCCTATCTCTTTTTTTTAACAGATTTCCGTTTTTCTAATGAAAATAAAGGGGTTTTTCTTCTATTTTTCAAAAAAAAAACATAAGTTTTGGGAGCCAAAAGAATTTACTGAACTTCATTTTTTTTATTAACTTTTCATTGATGTATTGTTTCGTCGAGATTCAAATCACGATGTCGTTTTCTTGTTCCTGAATGGGTCCTTTCCATTTTTTTAGGTTCATGTTC